AAAATAAGAGATTTTATCAAGAATTATGTACAAAAAAATATGAAGATGTCTTCCGGCGTCGAGGGAATTGCACGTATAGAGATTCAAAAACGAATCGATCTGATTCAGGTCATTGTCTATATGGGATTCCCAAAGTTATTAATAGAAAATCGACCGCGAGGAATCGAAGAATTGCAGATGAATCTACAAAAAGAATTTAATTGTGTCAACCGAAAACTTAATATTACTATCACAAGAATTGCAAAACCTTACGGAAGCCCTACTATTCTTGCAGAATTTATAGCTGGTCAATTAAAGAATAGAGTTTCTTTTCGAAAAGCAATGAAAAAAGCTATTGAATTAACTGAACAAGCAGATACAAAAGGAATTCAAGTGCAAATTGCAGGGCGTATTGACGGAAAAGAAATTGCGCGTGTCGAATGGATCAGAGAAGGTAGGGTTCCCCTACAAACCATTCGAGCTAAAATAGATTATTGTTCCTATACAGTTCGAACTATCTATGGAGTATTAGGCATTAAAATTTGGATATTTATAGACGGGGAATAATAAACCTTTACTTGCCTTTCCTTTCGATCCAGCGATGGAACAAAAAAAAGAGAAATTGTTCCTTTTTATTTTTCTGTTCAATCAAAATCAAAACGAACAATTTTAAATTCTATAGGGTTGAATAAAAATTCGATTGACCTTTTGAAATAATTGCTATGCTTAGTGTGCGACTCGTTGGTTTTTTAGGATTAGCTTAAAAAAAAGACGAGCCTCTTAGTATAAACTAATAACTTAACTATACAACTAATGACCAACTCATCACTTCGCATTATCTGGATCCAAAGAACTAGTCAAGATATGATATATCAATCATATCACTGTAGCAACTGAAATCTTTTTTGCATAAACAAAAGACAAAGAAATCTTATTCTACGCCGATTCTAAGTTGTGAAGCGAAATAGAGAAGAAAGGTGTGGATAAATGGAAGGGTGAAAGAAAGGGAGAAAAAAACAAAAACAATGCTATAAAATTCCATACAATATGTAAGGTCTACGAGTCATCTCATAAAATCAAAAGCAGTGTAATAAAGCATTAATACGGATTCGTAAAAAAGAAAATGAATCTGTTCCTAGAACAAAAAAATAAGAGCTTCGAGCCAATAAAGACTAAGAAAATTGGCTCAAGAAGAAATTTCATTATGAGCTCCATTGTAGAAATCCGACCTAACCATTAAGTAAGAAGCGATGGGAACGATGGAACCTGTGAATCCAAATCTATTGAAAACAGATTCATTGATCGGGATGGCGAAACAAACCATAGACAAATTCATTCATCTATTGGGCAAAGTCATGAGCTAACCCTACAACTGAAATAGCGACAAAAAGAGTAAATATTCGCCCGCGAAAACTTTATTTTCTTGGATTGATAATTTTTGTTCAATCCAATAGGATAAAATAAAAGGCAAAACAAAATAAAGATTCGTTAGAACATTATAAAAATAAAAAAGAATACAATATTTCAAAATTATAAAAAGAAATATTAATATGTTTAGTTATCTAAAAAAACAAGATATAGAACTGAATAAGAAACTATTCAAATTTTTTATTATTCGTGAGGAGCTGGATGAGAAGAAACTCTCATGTCCAGTTCTGTAGTAGAGATGGAATTCAGAACCAACCATCAATTATAACCCCAAAAGAACCAGATTCCGTAAACAACATAGAGGAAGAATGAAGGGAATATCTTATCGAGGTAATCATATTTCTTTCGGTAAATATGCCCTTCAGGCACTTGAACCTGCTTGGATCACGTCTAGACAAATAGAAGCAGGTCGGCGAGCAATGACACGAAATGCACGCCGCGGTGGAAAAATATGGGTACGTGTATTTCCAGACAAACCGGTTACAGTAAGACCCGCAGAAACACGTATGGGTTCGGGGAAAGGATCCCCTGAATATTGGGTAGCTGTTGTTAAACCAGGTCGAATACTTTATGAAATGGGCGGAGTCACAGAAAATATAGCCAGAAGAGCTATTTCAATAGCGTCGTCCAAAATGCCTATACGAACTCAATTCATTATTTCGGGATAAAAACGAATCAAAGGAAATAGGTCTTGGGGATAAAAAAACAATCGCAGGTGCCGGTTTCTTTGGACAAACAATATTTCTTTTTTTTTCTTCGCCCTTTGCCTTGAAAGAATAGATTCTAAAAAAATGATATGATTCAACCTCAGACCCTTTTGAATGTAGCGGATAACAGTGGGGCTCGAGAATTGATGTGTATTCGAATTATAGGAGCTAGCAATCGTCGATATGCTCATATAGGTGACGTTATTGTTGCTGTGATCAAAGAAGCAGTGCCAAATATGCCCCTAGCAAGATCAGAAGTGGTCAGAGCTGTAATTGTACGTACTTGTAAAGAACTCAAACGCGATAACGGTATGATAATACGATATGATGACAATGCTGCGGTTGTCATTGACCAAGAAGGAAACCCAAAGGGAACTCGGGTTTTTGGCGCGATTGCCCGGGAATTGAGACAGTTAAATTTTACTAAAATAGTTTCATTAGCTCCGGAGGTATTATAAGGTATTCTAAAATGAGACCATCATATGGTTAAAGTAAGGTATTTGAAAGAAAGAGATTAAGAGATATATTCAGATTTTTAATAAATAGTGTGTCACGCATATGCCTTTAAGAATTCAAATTCATAAAAAAAATAAGTAAAAAAACAAGAAAGACATGTTGATTATATCAAAATTTGGGAGCACCAAGAATTTTAATTCATCATGGGTAGGGATACTATTGCTGACATAATAACCTCTATACGAAATGCGGATATGGATAGAAAAAGAGTGGTTCGAATAGCAGCTACTAATATCGCTGAAAATATTGTTAAAATACTTTTACAAGAAGGTTTTATCGAAAACGTGAGAAAACACCAAGAAACCAAAAAATCTTTTTTGGTTTTAACCCTACGGCATAGAAGGAATAGGAAAAGGCCCTATAGAAATATTTTAAATTTAAAACGCATCAGTCGGCCTGGTCTACGAATCTATTCTAACTACCAACGAATTCCTAGAATTTTAGGTGGGATGGGAATTGTAATTCTTTCCACTTCTCGAGGTATAATGACAGACCGAGAGGCCCGACTAGAAAGAATTGGCGGAGAAGTTTTGTGTTATATATGGTGATCCTTCTAATATCCGAATTGGATCCGAAACTTATTATTCGTGAAAAAAAGAAAAGAGACGGGTTGTCGAATACTCCTCCATCAGTTGATACTTCAAGGAGGCTTTACCTGGAATGAAAGAACAAAAATGGATTCATGAAGGTTTAATTACTGAATCCCTTCCCAATGGTATGTTCCGGATTCGCTTAGATAATCAAGATCTAATTTTAGGTTATGTTTCAGGAAAGATCCGACGTAGTTTTATACGGATACTGCCAGGCGATAGAGTCAAAATTGAAGTAAGTCGTTATGATTCAACCAGAGGACGTATAATTTATCGACTTCGCAATAAGGATTCGAAAGATTAGGTGTTTTTATCAACTTCAACATTCCTTTCATGGGAATATGATTCCAGAAGAAAAATTTAAAGAAACCTATTTTCTTCCAAAAAGTAGATTCAGAATTAAGATGAGGAATGCCAAATATGAAAATAAGAGCTTCTGTTCGTAAAATTTGTGAAAAATGTCGACTAATCCGCAGGCGGGGACGAATTATAGTAATTTGTTCCAATCCAAGACATAAACAAAGACAGGGGTAATCAGACTTGTTAAAATACCCGACGGAAAAGTCAAAAGAGGGATCTTTTTTTGACACGAAATGGATATATCCATATATCTCTGACTCATATTTATGAGATGAAAAAATATGGCAAAAGCTATACCGAGAATTGGTTCACGTAGGAATGTACGTATTGGTTCACGTAAGAATACACGTAGAATACCAAAGGGGGTTATTCATGTTCAAGCAAGTTTCAATAATACTATTGTGACTGTTACCGATGTACGGGGGCGAGTGGTTTCTTGGTCCTCTGCCGGTACTTGTGGATTCAAGGGCACAAGAAGAGGCACACCGTTTGCTGCTCAAACCGCAGCGGGAAACGCTATTCGTACAGTAGTGGATCAAGGCATGCAACGAGCAGAAGTCATGATAAAAGGACCCGGTCTAGGAAGAGACGCGGCATTACGCGCTATTCGCAGAAGTGGTATACTATTAACTTTCGTTCGGGATGTAACCCCTATGCCACATAATGGCTGTAGACCTCCGAAAAAACGACGTGTGTAGAAATAAAAATTGAAGAGATTTCAAGAGAAACAAGAGAAAAAAATGATTCAATGATCTGATCAAATAATATTACTATGGTTCGAGAGAAAGTAACAGTATCTACTCGGACACTACAATGGAAGTGTGTTGAATCAAAGGCAGACAATAAGCGTCTTTATTATGGACGCTTTATTCTGTCTCCACTTATGAAAGGTCAAGCTGACACAATAGGTATTGCGATGCGAAGAGCTTTGCTTGGAGAAATAGAAGGAACATGTATTACACGTGCAAAATCTGAGAAAATACCACACGAGTATTCTACCCTAATAGGTATTCAAGAATCGGTCCATGACATTTTAATGAATTTGAAAGCAATTGTATTGAGAAGTAATCTATATGGAACTTGCACCGCGGCTATTTGTGTCAGGGGTCCTGGATCTGTAACTGCTCAAGATATCATCTTACCGCCTTATGTAGAAATCGTTGACAATACACAGCATATAGCTAGCTTGACGGAACCAATTGAGTTGTATATTGGATTACAAATAGAAAGGAATCGTGGATATCTTATAAAAACGCCAAATAACAACTTCCAAGACGGAAGTTATCCTATAGATGCTGTATTCATGCCTGTTCGAAACGCCAATCACAGTATTCATTCTTATGGGAATGGGAATGATAAACAAGAGATACTCTTTCTTGAAATATGGACAAATGGAAGTTTAACTCCTAAAGAAGCACTT